CTTTTGCTTCTCTATCCGAATTTTCGTTCTTTATCATAAAAGTTCTCCCCCGCCAATGAATGATAAGTGCCTAGGTGAAGTATAGTATAAGATAAGTCAGAAAAGTGAGTATATTAGTATACTAGAAAAAGAAATATACCTATACTCTTACTATAAGATAAAGACTCTTAAGTCTAAATACTATTAAGATAAGGCTTTTCACATGAATACTTAGTAGAACGACTAACGACGAGATTTATTATCGTTTCTCGCGTGTCTCACGAAAGTTAGAGTAGGTGCGAATTCTCCCAATTTGTGACCGACCATACGATCTGTGATATAAATAGGTAAATGTTCCTTTCCATTATGAATAGCGATTGTATGGCCAATCATTGTGGGTATAATGGTAGATGCCCGAGACCAAGTCACTATGATTTCTTTCTCCTCCCTCCTGTTGAGTTTTTCAATTCTTCCCGCTAAATGATTAGCTACAAAAGGATTTTTTTTTAGTGAACGTGTCACGGCTGATTACTCCTTTTTTTTCCATTTTTTAAATTGGCATTCTATGTCCAATATCTCGATCTTAATCTGAAGTATAATGATGAATGGAAAAAAGAGAAAATCCTTTAGCTAGAAAAATCCTTTAGCTAGATAAGGGAAGGGGCGGATGTAGCCAAGTGGATCAAGGCAGTGGATTGTGAATCCACCATGCGCGGGTTCAATTCCCGTCGTTCGCCCATCACATTATTTCCAATTCCAAAGATTCCATTTTCAATGTTTCTATTTACGGCGACGAAGAATAAAACTATCACTATATTTGTTCCTTTTCCTACTTCTTCTTCCAAGCGCAGGATAACCCCAAGGGGTTGTGGGTTTTTTTCTACCAATTGGGGCTCTCCCTTCACCGCCCCCATGGGGATGGTCTACAGGGTTCATAACTACTCCTCTTACTACAGGACGCTTACCTAGCCAACACTTAGATCCGGCTCTACCCAAACTTTTTTGGTTCACCCCAACATTACCCACTTGTCCGACTGTTGCTAAGCAGTTTTTGGATATCAAACGGACCTCCCCAGATGGTAATCTTAATGTGGCCGATTTACCCTCTTTTGCAATCAGTTTCGCTACAGCGCCTGCTGCTCTAGCTAATTGTCCACCCTTTCCAAGTGTGATTTCTATGTTATGTATGGCCGTGCCTAAGGGCATATCGGTTGAAGTAGATTCTTCTTTTTTCTCAATCAAAACCCCTTCCCAAACCGTACAAGCTTCTTCCAAAGCATACGGCTTTCTAGATGTATATGATGATATCTAGACAGATGGATCTTATATGAATCGTATGATGAAGTACCACATGAGTGGATATATAGGAATCCAAATCTGCCGAATCACTCATGTTATGATCTTCTACATCCTAGGTCTCCCCGTTCCGTCATCTGGCTTATGTTCTTCATGTAGCATTCAGACCGGATGACTCTATGAAATTACGTCGATACTTCCACATATTACGGGTAACGTAGGAGACATCTCTATTTTTCCCCGGGGGTCTTTCTAATTACCACTGCTTAGCTTTCAATTCGCCTCTGACCATCAAATGAAATGTGAATAACCCGTCCTCCTCTCTTTGAAACAAGGGGCGCTTCCGGTTCTGTGCGCGCTTCAAACAATTTTGTCTTCTCCATATTACCATATCTCTAGAGTCAATAATTTTCTATGAGGAACTACTGAACTCAATCACTTGCTGCCGTTACTCAACAGTTTTCTGTTGAGGTCTATCCCGTAGAGGTACTCCGATTGGATCAGTGATCGATTCCTAGGTTTCGTCGTAAACCTAATTGGTTACTTCCAATTACGTAAATCAATAGTTCAAACCGCACTCAAAGGTAGGGCATTTCCCATTGATATAGGAACTTCTGTACCAGAAACAATGGTATCTCCAATTATAGCCCCTCTGGGATGTAAAATATATCTCTTCTCACCATCCCCATAGTGTATGAGACAAATGTATGCATTTCGATTAGGGTCATATTCTATGGTTACGATTCTACCAGATATCTCTTTTTCATTCCGTCGAAAGTCGATTTTACGGTATAGACGCTTATGACCTCCCCCTCTATGCCCTGCGGTAATGATCCCTCTGGCATTACGACCTTTACCACAACGATGCTGTCCATAGATCAAATTATTTCGTGGATTGGATTTCACTTGACTGTCTACGGCTCCATTGCGTGTGCTCGGGGTAGAAGTTTTGTATAAATGTATTGCCGTGTTATTAAGTCTTTTGCTTTAAGTTCTTTTCTCTATAAGAGGTGGGATAGAATAACCCGGTTGAAGCGTAATGATCATACGTCTGTAATGCATTGTATGTCCCATCCTTCTACCCTTTCCCGGGAGTCGATGACTATTCATAGCTATTACCTTGACACCAAAGAAGAGTTCGACCCAATGCTTTATTTCTGTCCTAGTTGATCCTGATTCGACATTAGAAGTATATTGATTGTTCCCCAATAACCGAATACTTTTTTCTGTAAATACTGCATATTTTATTCCATCCATAAATCCATTTTCTTCCCTATGAGTTCCAGTATCGATAAGAATTAGAGTTCTTACTGTTCATATGTTATGGTATGAATATACCATACCAATTCGCTATGTATGGATGATGAGATTCCATTGATACAGAGCCAATTCCAATAGACTTATTGAATGATCCCATTGGCGTGCATCCAGCAGGAATTGAACCTACGAATTTGCCAATTATGAGTTGGGCGCTTTAACCATTCAGCCATGGATGCTTAACAGGGATCATCGTACATCGTGAATAACCAAATTCCAATTGAAATGAAATCTTTAGGAGGAATCAATGAAACGACATCAATTCAAATCCTGGATATTCGAATTGAGAGAGATATTGAGAGAGATCAAGAATTCTCACTATTTCTTAGATTCATGGATCAAATTCGATTCAGTGGGATCTTTCACTCACATTTTTTTCCACCAAGAACGTTTTATGAAACTCTTTGACCCCCGAATTTGGAGTATCCTACTTTCACGTGATTCACAGGGTGCAACAAGCAATCGATATTTCACGATCAAAGGTGTAGTACTGCTTGTAGTAGTGGTCCTTATATCTCGTATTAACAATCGAAAGATGGTTGAAAGAAAAAATCTCTATTTGATGGGGCTTCTTCCTATACCTATGAATTCCATTGGACCCAGAAAGGAGACATTGGAAGAATCTTTTTGGTCTTCCAATAGAAATAGGTTGATTGTTTCGCTCCTGTATCTTCCAAAAAGGAAAAAGATTTCTGAGAGTTGTTTCATGGATCCGCAAGAGAGTACTTGGGTTCTCCCAAGAAAGAAAAAGCGTATCATGCCTGAATCTAACCGGGGTTCGCGGTGGTGGAGGAACCGGATCGGAAAAAATAGGGATTCTAGTTGTCAGATATCTAATGAAACCGTAGCTGGAATTGAGATCTCATTCAAAGAGAAAGATAGCAAATATCTGGAGTTTCTTTTTTTATCCTATACGGATGATCCGATCCGCAAGGACCATGATTGGGAATTGTTTGATCGTCTTTCTCCGAGGAAGAAACGAAACATAATCAACTTGAATTCGGGACAGCTATTCGAAATCTTAGGGAAAGACTTGATTTGTTATCTCATGTCTGCTTTTCGTGAAAAAAGACCAATTCAGGGGGAGAGTTTCTTCAAACAACAAGGAGCTGGGGCAACTATGCAATCCAATGATATTGAGCATGTTTCCCATCTCTTCTCGAGAAACAAGTGGGGTATTTCTTTGCAAAATTGTGCTCAATTTCATATGTGGCAATTCCGCCAAGATCTCTTCGTTAGTTGGGGGAAGAATCAGCACGAATCGGATTTTTTGAGGAACGTCTCGAGAGAGAATTGGATTTGGTTAGACAATGTGTGGTTGGTAAACAAGGATCGGTTTTTTAGCAAGGTACGGAATGTATTGTCAAATATTCAATATGATTCCACAAGATCTATTTTCGTTCAAGTAACGGATTCTAGCCAATGGAAAGGATCTTCTTCTGATCAATCCAGAGATCATTTCGATTCCGTTAGAAATGAGAATTCAGAATATCACACATTGATCGATCAAACAGAGATTCAGCAACTAAAAGAGAGATCGATTCTTTGGGATCCTTCCTTTCTTCAAACGGAACGAACAGAGATAGAATCAGATCGATTCCCGAAATGCCTTTTTGGATCTTCCTCCATGTCCTGGCTATTCACGGAACCTGAGAAGCGGATGAAGAATCATCTGCTTCCGGAAGAAATCGAAGAATTTCTTGGGAATCCTACAAGATCAATTCGTTCTTTTTTCTCTGACAGATGGTCAGAACTTCATCTGGGTTCGAATCCTACTGAGAGGTCCACTAGAGATCCTAAATTGTTGA